GATCGTAAAAAAGGGCGTTCCAGTGCGTCGCAGAGCATTGTCACAACTCGTATCATCGCAATGATTCCATATCAGTTGTTCTGATATGTTAAATGTGTAGCCGACCCAGTATTGCCGGGGGACTGAAGCCTGCTACTACAAAGATTGACTATTACCCGTCTATTTGTGTGAAACAACTTGGTGTCTAAGGTATTTTACTCCAATAGGTTAAGTTGAGTTTTACCTGGACTCCCACCTAAAAAGTCTTTTCCTTCCGGAACAGGTTCGGGCTACGACTACGGAGATTCGGCGGAGACTTTGTATACATGTACCAATTAGATCGAGAAACCTACGGACATTACTAGTAAGATAACTGAATTGCAAGATTTTTCCTTCCCATACCTATTTTTTCTTTCTCGGTGAAAGAGAAGGAAACGGATGCTCAATGTGTAATGAGGAAATATGATTTACGTAACGAAGAAAAATTGGTTGAAAACCATTTCGGTAGTTCTTATTCAATCATATGGAAAGCTGTATTCGGCGAAAGTCGCACGTGCAGTTTGGAGGGAGATCCCCCACTAACCGGCGGATCCACTCTACAATATGGAGTAAAGAAGCCAAAATAGTAGTTTAAAACAGCGCCGGAAAAAAAAATTGGTTGAAGTCTGACATAGTTGTAAACTCGTGGTACATCGGAGCAGTGTAGTGAACAAAATTAGAAATATCGAATCGGATCCAATTTATCGCAATCGATTAGTAAACATGCTAGTTGATCGTATTCTCAAAAACGGCAAAAAATCACTTGCTTATCATATTTTTTATCAGGCTATGAAGCGGATTAGATAAAAGACAAATAGGAACCCGCTGTCTGTTTTGCGACAGGCAGTTCGTGGGGTAACTCCCGATGTAGTCACAGAAACCAAACGTGTAGGTGGATCTACTTATCGAGTTCCCGTTGAAGTAGTACCTGCAAAAGGAAAAGCTTCGGCCATCCGGTGGTCATTGATCGCGTGTCGAAAACGCTCAGGTCGAAGTATGGCTTTAAGATCGAGTGATGAATTGATGGATGCCGCCAGAAATTCTGGTAGTGCCATACGAAAAAAGGAGGAGACTCACAAAGTTGCGGAAGCTAACAAAGCTTTTGCCCACTTCCGTTAGTTTTGTTTAGATTCGTTCCAATCCACAATCTTTTCGTTGTGGATTGGAATCGGGGCGCAGGTATCGGGGAATCAAAAAACACACTATACAGAAAAGAAATGGATGAGTGAGGGGTTGACGACTACTTCCTCCTCAGTTCGTTAATTATTACAATATTTGTAAGACGTTGGTCGATGCAAAGCTGCGGAGTGATTCGTTCGTAGAAAGGCTTGATGCAGAATTAGTTTCTTAGAGACCAATTTTGATTAGGGGCGCGCACCGCGTAGGAGAAAAATTTCACTTCTCCCCCTCCCTTTTAGGGAATCCAGGTTGTGAAATAGTTAACAAAAAAATTGAAGATACGGTGAAAAAGCCTCTGTATCCAAGAATTCTAGAGACTCAATCAATTTTGGTTGACACAGATAGTTTTTTGTGATACACTACAAATTAACAGGCTTACTAGCCTGGGGAATCACTAACTCCTTCTCGGAAACCAAAAATTACCATGACCGCAACTCTAGAACGACGCGAAAGCGCAAGCCTATGGGGTCGCTTCTGCGACTGGATCACCAGCACCGAAAACCGTCTTTACATTGGATGGTTTGGTGTCTTGATGATTCCCACCCTACTAACCGCAACCTCTGTATTTATTATCGCTTTTGTCGCAGCTCCTCCTGTAGATATTGACGGTATTCGCGAACCCGTTTCTGGTTCTTTGCTATACGGTAACAACATTATCTCTGGTGCTATCATCCCTACTTCTGCAGCTATTGGGTTACACTTCTACCCAATCTGGGAAGCAGCTTCCGTTGATGAATGGCTTTACAATGGTGGTCCCTATGAACTGATCGTTCTTCACTTCCTACTTGGTGTAGCTTGCTACATGGGTCGTGAGTGGGAACTAAGCTTCCGTTTAGGTATGCGTCCTTGGATTGCTGTCGCTTACTCAGCTCCAGTCGCAGCTGCTACCGCCGTCTTCCTGATCTACCCAATTGGTCAAGGAAGTTTCTCTGACGGTATGCCTCTGGGCATTTCTGGTACTTTCAACTTCATGATCGTCTTCCAGGCTGAGCACAACATCCTAATGCATCCTTTCCACATGTTGGGTGTAGCTGGCGTATTCGGCGGCTCTCTATTCAGTGCTATGCATGGTTCTTTGGTAACTTCTAGTTTGATTAGGGAAACTACTGAGAATGAGTCTGCCAATGCAGGTTATAAGTTTGGTCAAGAAGAAGAAACTTACAACATCGTAGCTGCTCATGGCTACTTCGGTCGTTTGATCTTCCAATATGCTAGCTTCAACAATTCTCGTTCTCTACACTTCTTTTTAGCTGCTTGGCCCGTAGTAGGTATCTGGTTCACCGCCTTAGGCATCAGCACTATGGCATTCAACTTGAATGGTTTTAACTTCAACCAATCCGTGGTTGACAGTCAAGGTCGTGTTATAAACACTTGGGCTGATATCATAAACCGCGCCAACCTAGGTATGGAAGTCATGCATGAACGTAACGCTCATAACTTCCCCCTAGACTTAGCTTCTGTCGAAGTCCCTTCTATAAACGGATAATAGCCGTCTGGTTATGCAGCACAACTGGATACCAAACCCTTCTCGGAAGATGGAGTTTGGTGTCCAATAAAAAGGGAAGATTCCTACGGTAGAACGAAAAGAGGGGAGAATAACGGTCTGTCACAATCTCACGGTCACCAGTTTCCCACCTTGAATTGAAGAGAAAGAATAGTTGGAATATCCTTCTGATATTTAACTCTCGAGAAGAGTTACTATTCCGATTTGCTGAATGCTTGTAACCTTTCAATCTTTTGGGTAGAAGGAGTTGATATTACATTTTTCCATTTTACAGATTCTCTGTTATCTTGTTATATACATGCAGTTAATATGGATGTGTATCAATCGAAGAATCTATCTAGCTTAAAGGATGGATCTTCTTCACATTCGAGGAGCCCTTTAACAAAAAAACAAATAACAAAGGGGGCGGACGTAGCCAAGTGGATCAAGGCAATGGATTGTGGATCCATCACGCGCGGGTTCAATCCCCGTCGTTCGCCCATCCGGGTAATTCAATACTACCCTTCCGCTTGCTTAGGGCGAAGAGAATTTGCTGAGTTGGATGGGCTATATGCGGGTCTCTTCGACAATAACATCTGAGAATTCCCAATTTTGTTCCAGTTTTGGATGCAGCTATTTACGGAAATAACTAGACTCGTTTGATAAATTTATTCCATCCCATCTTGAAATTTTCGAAATTCTCGGTATAATAAATATGGAGAATAGATAGATAAATAGTCTCAGACCTAATAGGGAAAAAAACTATGGCCAAAAAGAAAAAGGTGGTAAGAGAAAGAGTAGGAGTAAGGGGCCCATATTTTTCATCTGAAGTTTGGGACTTCTTAGAAGTCGATGCATTAAACTACTTCTCCAAATCATTGGGAAACCAACATCTTGAAGAACTTGTAGTTAGTCCAGCTTCCACTGCTGAACCTTTTATCAGATTATCTGACTTGTGATTTCTAAGTTCACTGTTTTTCTGTAATCTGCGTCATTCAGTAATGAGGGGTAGTAGCATCACCCTGGAGATGCTGATGTTGCTGACGATACCAATTTTTATGCATCGCTTAAGTGACAAAAATTCGATCGAGAGAAGTTTTGTATTAACGAAAGTCATTAATGGAGGTGACGGAATAAGAAAGAAACAGACAGAAAATTCTGACAATTTTTCCTACGATTGCTTCCTTCGATTCAACAAATTTTTATCTGTTGCAAGAAATGGGGGAAAAAAAGTACCGGCTCCCTACCACTTAGGTTCAAACAAAGATATTTCAATTTCTCCAGATTCCTCAAAGGAGGAGAAAACAATTCGTTATGGTGTCACGTCTCCCCCGGTTTCCGGTATATGGAAAGCACGTATAATGAGGGATTCCCTACTATTTAGCAGGGATAGATTCAAGGATAAAACCGAAGGGATTCAAGTGGTTCGTGGGGGTAGGTATTTGGAAAATTTACTTAAGTTTTTCAAATTCTATACTCACTCGGTAGTTTCCAAGAACGGAAATGACTGCCATCAAAACAATTTTGATTCGTCGCTTCTCTGGGAAATTAATGACGAGCAAGATCTGGATCTGTTACAAACAATACGGTTGGGAAACGATTCATTAAGTCCCGTAGTATTGGACCTTTGTGACAAAGCGCTACTTAAATCCGCCGATTCAGCAGATCACCGAGGGGATGGATCGGCATTTTCCTTTGAGCAAGAAGCCTTTTCCAACTTATCTTCATTTGCGTTTTGTAAAAAAACGTTGTTTCACAGCTTTATATTCGGATTAGATTATGGAGAAGATAGAAAAGACTTTCCCGTTCTACACGTTTATTCACAAATTAGAAATCAATTAATAAGCCGATTCACTGACTTCCTTTCGAGAATTAAGAAATCAAACCCTATTTTTGATGGGGATATAGTTATTGACGTCGGTAATAGCATCAAATCCGAGAAAGGATTTTTTCCATCGGGAATGAGAGAAAATATGCCGTTTACCAAAATATCTGGCAAGAAACTTAGGTTAGCAAATAGCGAATACTTTGACTTCAATGAGATTCTTCCAAACTATTTTAAAGCATCTTTTGAGATACCTAATAAAACAATTAATCGAAATGAAAATACTAATTTTTTAAACAAATTGAAAGGGGGGGGGGGCCTAGATTCAATATATTCTTTAGTTAAATTATATGGGCGAAATAGAATCATACCTCTCTACTCAACATACATATTTCTTCTCCACGATTATCTCTGCGCGTTATCCACTGAATATTTCTACCAAATCAAATATTGGTTGGATGGATGGAAGAGGGGCGGAGAATACACCAGTGTAACAAGAATTGCAACTGACTCAACAGTATTTAAGTGGAAGGATAACGTAGAGCGTCTACTGAACGAATCTGTTACCTTCCGAATTCATGAGTGTAGGAATGTTCAATCAAATGTGCATAGATGGCTCGATGCGACAGGGGATTTGTCTTTTTCGCTTGTCGGAAAATTCTTGGGAGAAGCGATGAAGTACGACTTGGAGGAATTAATCTGCCGTGTGTCAATAGTGGAAAGCAAGTTGCTAAATAATACTGGTGTCAGTCTCCGTAGTACCAATCAACCTACCAAGAAATATTTTCATCGATTTCTCGATGTGTTATTTCTTTCTGAAATGATTGTTGCTGAGGCTACTCGCCAGAAAACTCTGATAGACACCATTGATTACTGCATCGAAAAATTGGACGATATAGATTTTGAGAAATTGAACAAACTGAGTCGTATTGAGCTTGATTTTTTCTCAAGTTTATCTGATGGTTACATTGACGAACAGATACTTTTTCTCAAAACAATTCTTGAAGAAGGAAGAAGTTACTTCCTCGAGTCTAGACTGTTAAAAAGTGAAAAATCGGTAGGCTCCTCGGCCGCACTGAAACCTGCGTCGAATTCCAACTTTCCCGGGTTGCCTCGCATCGAAGCTATCCGAGCAGGATTCTCGAGTGAGGCTCTTTCCATTACTGGGAGGCAAATTTGGAATCTGTTTCTGTATGATTTAAGTCGTGAAGGGAATTCAATTAGGAATATTGATGAGGGTATTTCAAAAAGCATTTCCGATCAAATGGATAAAATAAACGATTCACCTATACGGAGCCGTGCTGAAAATAACTTCATCCCGAGTGGTTTTTTCATCGGGAAATGCAACAGTAGTTATCTCGACGTGTTAAAAAACTTTTCTGTGGGCTCCCACAAGAAAGCCATCTCATCTGATATCATCTCATTTATTCATCCCCAACTGTCAGATTCGTTATCATCCAATATATTGAAACAAACAGCAGGGAACGTAGCTGGTCACTTACTCACACCAATTCAATTCATTTTGCCTAATCTGCGTGAATCTGCGACAATAGTAAATCATTTACATGGACTTCCCGATTCTATTTTGGATCTAAATGGGTTACTGGCAAGTTTGAGCTCATTCCTTCGTGAAGGGACAGGCTCGTTCCTATCTTTGTGTAGTAACGATGGAGTTTCTTTAAAGAAGACGTCGGTAAACTCCGACTTGTGGTCGGATCATCAGCGATCCCAACCTCGTCGGAATTTGGTATTAGATCGAGTCAATTCGGAGAATTTTGTTGAAGATGGATTAGACTCGAGAAATGGTTCCACCAGGAATCGAGTCTATCGAAACGGTTTGTCTATTGAGTATTTCTGGGAACCGGAAGAATTGGGTACACCTTATTGGTCGCTAAGATTCTCATTATGCAATGATGTAACATCAAGATTTGTAGCAGGATCAATTGGAAAGGAGGTTCCCCCCGAAAATACGGGGTTTGCAGATTCATCTGCCCGGGAAAAAGCTACTCGCCTGTCCCATTTCATCAATTTTAATGAATTATCAAAAGATTTAAACGGATATAAGATCTCTTGGATCTTTTGGAAAGATAATATCGGCAAAAAATGGAGCTTATTGATAGATTATATACCCCTGTTTTTTACCCCCACTTGGTGGAAATACTTCTGCAATCTAATTAGAGAAACATATCCAGAAATAGTAATTAAGATAAGTTACGATTCAAATCATGATCTTCCGAAAATTTCTGAAAGAATTGCTGAGGATTTAGTAGGTGGTGCGAAAGGCTATTTACTCCGAAGCCTGCAAAGGCTAGGATTGAGATTCGGAAACAATTCTATTAATACTATATTACCCGAGAAAGATCTCCTCATTCTCGAAAAAATTCCTGATGAAGCAGAGATGTTACATCCGGGGGAATGGTCGGTATCTCAATTTTCCAACAGGCCTATATTTTATTGCTGCATCCTCTCCATATTATTCGTTCTCGCGTTACTGAAACATCCTTTGTCTGCCGTTTCGGGTTCCAATTCTTTTCATTCGTGGAAACGTTTCGATACTCTTGAATATTTAACAGACCCAATGCGTGGATCCTATTTAAAAAAGGTAATGTATTCCCCCCCGACAAGCTAAATGTTAACGAGAGATCTACTAATCCATTCCTTGAATAGATTCTTGAATTGTGTAAGTAATATAATTTTTTTCTTTTTCATGAAAAATGAACTTGATTCATGGATATTTCGTAGGGAAAGCTCTGATATTTTAGATAGTAATAAAGAACTACTGACTCAATATTTAGTAACGACTAAGATTATCTACAGGTATGCATCGAAATCGAAATCCAATTATGATTTATTGAGCAACAAGATTTTTCATGAACCTTACCCACAAGAAAGATCCAATGTTTTGGCATACTTACTTCAATTCTGGCAAAATGATCTATTGGGTCACAAGATTCGTAAGTTGGATCCTGCGGAGAAGTGGGCTTTTTCCGCCCTTGGGAGAAATATTCTATTTTCAGCAACAACAAGACGAGGAGACAGTCTACTAAACATGCCATGTGGTGACATACCTATTTCATTCAAATCGGGATTATTACCATCTAAAGGAATTTTGCTAGTAGGACCTATAGAAACTGGTCGATCCTCTATTATTAGAGATGTAGCATTCAACTCCTACTTTCCAGTGGTGAAACTACCACTAAAGAGGTTCATATACAACCGATCCTTTTTCAATAATGTACGTGGAAATTTCATCTCGAAAGAGAGCGTACACCGATTAAATATCGTCTTTGAAATAGCGGGAGAAATGTCTCCTTGTACACTATGGATTCAAGATATTCATGAATTGAATATTCATCGTTCGTATAATAAGCTAGAAGCTGATCCCAAATTTTTACTTTGCCAAATATTGAAGAGTATTGGTCACAAGCTCGGCAACTCCAACATCCGCAAGACTGTTGTTATTGCCACGACTCACGTACCTGCGAGGATAGATCCAGCTTCAGTAGCTCCGAATCGGTTAAACTAATTAATAAATTTCCGAAAGTCCAATGGGTGTCAACGTCAGAAAGAATTGTCAATTCTATTACGTATCAAAGGTTTAGAAGTAGGGGCTGATCCGCCTCTTCTTGAAAGTACTGTGTTTGGAACTGCAGGTTATAGTAAACGAGATTTATTCTTTCTCGCTAATGAAGCGTTATTAATAGGTATTTCCAAAAGGAAAAAGTTTGTATGTAACAACGCAATTGGATTAGCTTTGCATAGACAACAATCGACTGTTAGTGATATGGGCAATGAGATGGAATCTGATTCTGAATGCAAAATCTTTTCCTACAAAATGGCGGAAGCCACTTCGAATAATAGTTTGATAGATATTTATCTCACAAATATTCGATTTATTGGTCGTGACGCGTTAAAAATGCGATTTTATTACTTGTCTAACTGGTATGTGGAACCTTCAATAACCGAATCAACAATTGATGAATTCACTATGTTTTCGCATCTCCTAGGGCTACTAGCTGAATTAGTAGCTCGCGATTCGTTCCAAATGGATATGAGGATAGGGGAGAATTTCATTGCTATCGACAAACTCGTAGAGAATGACTTAAACCTAGCTTGTGGCCTCCTAGAAAACCTCTCGAATAATTTATCACGTTCAGAATTTTCTAGAGAAGGGAGTCGACCTAGTAATAGTTTTTCTCCCCTCTTTCCTATTGGAAAACCCAAGTATTGCTCAGGTGTAACCTCTTCAAGTCGCTCTTCTAAATCTCTGAGAAGAGATAGACTTAGTAGTCTAACCGATTTCGAGATGCAACAGTCACCCGAATTCATAAACTCAACGACAGAGATATCGCGTGAGATTACTTGGTCCCACAAGGCTTGGCGTCTCCGTTTCCTGCGAAGCGGGACTTACGAATTGCTGGGGGTATTATCCGAACCCAACCATTTGTATAACTTAATTCTCCTTTACTACAATCAGAATTATATACCCCAACAAGATTTCGAATTCAATCAGATTAAGGGGGAGAAAAATAAGTGGCGCGAGAAAAGCGGGTATCTTTTCAGCTTCGAGAAATCTGTCACTAATGTAACAGATAACTCCATTAAAAGATTGGAAAACCGATTGGATAATATGTTGTTACGTGAGCAATTTCTCCAATTGGGAATCTCTGACGACTCATCTAATGAATATGAAACACATTGTGATCGATTTAATGAAACGACTCGACTCTTCGGGGGGCGCTTCATCTGGGACCCCATGCTTCTGTTCCAGCCAGACCCTAACATTCCTTCCTTGCGCCGCAACTTGGTGCCGACAAAAGAACTGGCGCGGAGGCTTTACACCATTTACGGTATGAGAAGGCAGCGCCTTCAGAAGACGTCAAATAAGAAGATTAAAAATTTCTTTCTCTATCGTGAAGATAATCCGAAATTGAAACCCGACTCATCTCTCAATCGGTGGAATAATCTTCCTTCGGATGAGGAGGAGCGAGATTCCGAATACATCAAGGAAACCTCTTTCATAGATATACATCTGCAATATCCACAGACATTTACTCCCGTTCGTTTGGGTTGCTACACGATAGCGGAGGATTTCCCGGAACGATTTCTTCGGTTTAGGCTTCTGGTTCATAGAAACAAATGGATGAAACGGAACCATTCCCCATTTCAGTATTTTCTTATCTATAATATGTTGCTTGAAACTTATGACTATCTATCCAATCCGTTCCGGTTTGGTAAAGCATCACTGGAGCGAACAATGAAACAATTCCTTCATGAAAGTTCGATATCGTGAAACAACTGTTGTTTCCTTCCTTAGATAGTCCCCACTCTGTCTAGATCTCTAGCCCTAAAATTGAAAGCCAAATCAGTAGGAGGAAGATCTATATTTTCCTTTTACTGATACGAAAAATCCAAATTCAGCATTTCAAAAAGTAAGAAGTTGGAGACCAGTTACTATTTACTATATGAATATGATAGGAGTCTCTCTACTGAAAAATACGATTGAGAGGAGTAATATAGGTTAATATAGGTTATTCCGCAGGAATTTTGCAGACAAAGCATATTTTTTGTATACAAATTTTTTGTATAACTATTAATTATTAATACGTATCCTTAAGTTAATTTTGGACCTCCCCCAGTTGACTGATTAAATCGTTCATTCCAGTCATTCGATACACCGGATTGAATTAAAGTGGAAACTCTTAAAAGAAAGACGACGCCTCAATGGGATCTTGGAGCTGCTCAGAGAGCGTAAGTGTAAGGGAAGGGGGGGGGGTGAGGGAAGGACGCGCCACCTTCCCGCCTCTACTTATTGCTGTTGAGGCTTGAAATAAGCACGATAGTAAACCATTCAACGATCGGTGGGTCATGGTCCAACGCGACTGACATATGTGTGAAATACAACTCTCTTATTACTGAGAATTCTTGACATAGATACGAATCTCCCCGGGTAGGATTCGAACCTACGACCAATCGGTTAACAGCCGACCGCTCTACCGCTGAGCTACCGAGGAAAATGGTAGGGGATTCAGTCTCATACATACTTAAAGACCTCTTTTCCGGAAGCCAATTCCAAATCTGGAGGGAGTTAAGCTTTCTCTGCTATTTTGTAAACTTCGTGTACGTCCTAACCCCCATTATAGGGGGAGGCAGCGGCGATAGCAATCCCATTCGAATGGAAAGGCCCCCGAATCATGGGCATGGGAGGGGGAGGGGCAATCGGCCAAGACAAGGTAGAGATCAACCTCACAAGCCCCTCCCATGATTCGTATTGATCAATCACTAATCAGTGGTTTCTATTCCCCCCTTCCAGGAGGCGTAGTAGAATAGTTGCAGGATTCTTCCACCTCATGTCATGGAAGGGAAATATTTGAGGACTAAAAATAGAGAGAATAGGGAAAGCGAAAAGGAAATATAGAGATGGGGAAGATGAAGAATAGTCGGGAGAAATGAACGCGAATTGGAGCTTCGTGAAACGAAAATAGCAGTTTATGGAAAGGGCGGAATTTAGTTCTTAGTATTTAATCAAAAAACTTTCAGTGTCGCACAACAACCTCACTGGCACCATTCCCTTCAGCCTTGCAAACCTGATACGAGGCTCAATTCTGCATCTAGACCATAAACTTTGCAGGAGGTGCACGACAATTCAATGGACAAGCTACCCATCAACACCTCAAGCAGTAGTTTCGACATGAAAAAATCAACAGGAGAACCACTCAGTATCAATCTTGTAACCTATGAGATAACGCCTATCCGCAAGATATCCTACAGAGAGCGCGAGGAGGGAACAAAGGGCTTCAGATTCTAGGAAGCGGGGGCTTTGTTTGGTGAAGTTTCCAATCCAAGGCCACCTTGGAAGATAGCACTGTAGTCGCGGTCAAGAAGCTAAGCCATGTGATTGATTGCAAGGGTGAATTGGGAGATTTCAAAGCAGAGATGAAAACTATTGGGAAGACTAATCACCCCAACCTGGTCTCCTTGTTGGGCTACTGCAAGGAAAAATAATGAGAGATTGCTTGTATACGAATTTCTGGAAAATGGCAGAGGGAATGATGAGGATGGGGGAGAGGACCAGAAAGGCCAAAAGCTTGATATCTAGTAAAAATCGTGTGTATTGAGCTCCCCCATGTAAAGTCATCTATATTATTATACTATACGTAGTTACGTAAGTCAAGAGGTAGTTGGGATTAAAAGCGAAAAGTCTTTTCACTTTCTCTTCAAAAAGTTTTTCTACCTATGCCACCAGGAAACTGAATGTAAAATTTGCAGTAGCCCCATTAAAGCTGTTAGAAGAGCTCCCCGCACATGTCCTTTCTCTATCTCAATCCCGCCGCTTGTTTCATCTTGCTCGTGTACTGAACAGATCCCGAAATCAAGCGAGCCAAGAGAAGACGCAAGTGGGGGCAGGGAAAGGAAAGGGGTGCGCAGGCGGGCGGATAACATGTTGGAGAGGGGAGCGAAACAAGGTAGCTTGGTGATGCAGATCAAAACAAAAGGTGACGTGGGGGGAGGGAGTATGGGAAAGTGCAGGAGGAAAAGCCACGTAAGTGGCTTTAACTAAGGGGTAAATATATAACTTCTGGAGAAGTATATGCGCTAATATTTGCTTAAATTTGGTCTTTCACTCTATCAGCTCTGTCAACATTCAATTGTGTATCAACGTCGATTGCGGTTTCACTAAGATGCCTCGAGTCCTCCGCTAAAAAATATTGCAATAGCAATATCCCTAGCAATTTTGTAACTCTGCTCATCATCCACTTTATTTGCTCCATCATCACTCGGCTGACGTCTTTGCTTGTTCCTCACTCGACTAACGTGGTTTATTAATTTTTTTTTACTATTATTAGTAAAATAATTCCAAGTATTAGTACAAATAAGTAAGCCGATACCCTACCATTTCCTCCGTAACGTATACCTTCCCCTGCAAAAATATTTGAGGCACCAGTTGTATTGACAAAACCATCAATTATGCGTTGATCGAAACGTGAAACCGCTTTACCAAAAGAAGTCAAACTACGCGCAAAAAAAATATCGTAGTAGTAATCGATATAACCCCGATTCAACGACCAGGATTGAACGAAATGACCGAATGAACTAACGAAATTAGTACCTACCATTTCTGATTCCGTGAAGTCTGTCTTGTCATCGGTTATATGTGTTTGTCCATAAATCTTAAAGGATAAAAATATTCCAAGAAAAGATAAAGCGAGTGAACCACTGGAATTCATCACTATTTTAGCTAAAAGTTCAAAATATTTATTAACTTCAGGAAAATGATATGGAAGAATCCGATACTCCGGAAGTAAATTCAAATCAGTGGTTTTTTCGGCAAAATCAATTCCTAATAATCCGACTATTATGGTGGGTATTGCCAATGCCACAAGAGGAAGTGTCATAAAAAAACCCGATTCTTTAGGTTTTAGGCAACTTCGGCCCAAATAGGCTTTAGGTAACCCCTTTGAGTCCCTCAAACGTTCTGAAAATAAATTTTTTGCTTTTGTAACTCCGTATTGTACAGATGCGGCATTTCGACTTATTTGATTTATCGACAATTCTAGTTCATCTTTTCCCCGAAAACTAATACTACATGAAAAAGGGGGAGAGTCAGTAAAATCGGTCCAATTCATATCACTGGTACGAAAATCGCCCTCAAAGGTGAGAAGATGGATGCGAAACATGTAAAACGCCGTAAGACCCGCCGTACTGGAAGTTACCAATCCGAGGAAAGGAGAATGTAACCAACTTTCAGTAATAATTTCATCCTTGGACCAGAAACAGGCTAGGGGTGGTATACCGCATAAGGAAAGAGTACCTGGAAGAAAAGTAGTTCCAGTAATTGGCATGTACCTACGTAAACCACCCATGAAAAACAAGTTTTGGCTCTTATCGGGCGAGTATCCAACAACTTTTTCAATTGAGTGAATTACTGAACCGGCTCCAAGAAATAATAAAGCTTTAGAGTAGGCGTGTGTTACGAGGTGAAATAGCGCAGATCTATAAGCACCGATGCCAAGAGCTGAAACCATATATCCCAACTGAGACATGGTGGAATAAGCAAGACCCTTTTTAAGATCTCTTTGGGCAAGAGCTAATGTGGCACCTAAAAAAGCTGTTACCCCGCCTACCCAGGAAATTATAAACATCGCTGGGAACAGCGATGAAATTAGGTTGAAAATTCGAGCTAATAAAAAAATACCGGCAGCTACCATAGTAGCTGCATGAATAAGAGCCGATATGGGCGTGGGCCCTTCCATGGCATCTGGTAACCATACGTGAAGTGGAAATTGAGCAGATTTAGCAACTGGACCTAGAAATAGTAAAAGAGCAATTATATTTGCAAAAATCGGATTAACAAATCCCATTTCCCTTAACTCAACAAATCAATCACACAATTCGGAAATCTCAAAACTACCGGTTGTCCAATATATACCTAAAATACCTAGAAGTAATCCGAAGTCTCCTATGCGGTTGGTAATGAAGGCTTTTTGACAGGCATTTGCAGCACTTGACCTTGCAAACCAAAAACCTACCAAAAGATAAGAACACATTCCGACTAATTCCCAGAAAGCGTAAAGCTGTACCAAGTTGGGGCTGAAAACTGACCCTGACATTGACGCGGTAAACAGGCTTAAATAAGCGTAAAACCTAACATATCCTCAGTCATGACACATGTAACTATCGCTATAAATCATAACTAGGACGCCTACAGTGGTAACTAGTAGTGACATTATTAAAGTAAGCGGATCAACCAAAATTCCTATTTTCACGCAAAAGTCATTTTTTGGGATCCAAACCCATAAATACTGCTGGATCGAGCGATTAACTAGTTGTTCCCGAAGTAAAGCGAAGGATATAAGCATAGCAGTTGCTAATGCAAAGGTGTTGAACAATGCGCACAGGCGACGGAAACCTACTGTAGCTTTTGGAAAAAAGAATGCTAACGATCCAGTGGAGCAAGAAGCTACTAGTGGACACAAAGGGATAATCCAAGCATATTCATTTGAAAGTTTCACAAACGTATCGAATCCAAATTCATTTTATTTTTTATTTCCTGTCTTCTTCACTGGAAGAGGAAGTCTGAGAATGACACTAAATGGAATGTATGCAAACAAAATATTCAAATCCCAAATAAACAATATACTAAATTCTTTCAACTTTTTAGCTTAATCGGGCAAACAATAAACAAAAAACTTGACAATATTCAAGCATGACAAAGATACTTATTCAAGTCACAAAATGTGGCAGCGAATCGGCTTATTTTACGGGCAAACTTTTTTTTTCTCAGTATTAAAAAAAAAATGGAGAAATGAGGGGAGGGAGTCGGGGTGGATACATACGCAATTATCGACATTGGGGGAAAGCAACTACGAGTAGAACCAGGAAGATTCTACGATGTTCATCGCTTCACCCCTCATGTAAATACATTGGGGACCAACACAAAAATATCCACGAATCGCGTCTTGCTTATTCGTGACGGATCTGACATAAATATTGGTCGTCCATGGCTACCCAATGCAGTTGTCAAGGGCCGAATCTTACACAGCTGCTTCGGGAAGAAGTTGGCGATACCAAAGATCTACTCTAATAGAAAAACATGTCGAATCCGCGGATACAGGGAAATTTTGATTAGATTTGTAATTGATTCCATTCATTTGAATGGCAGGATTGCAAATAATCGAGAATTTCTTAAAAATTTGATGCATTGATATCGAGTTTTATCTTCTCATTTGACGTTTGCTCGTTTTTGTTATTAGTGAATTTCTTCATTCATTATATCTATTCTATCGATATGTATCAACATAGCGACTAGTCGCGAATAAAGATTCTTGAATACAAGTTAAAATATGGCCGTCCCAAAGAAACGTACTTCTGGATCGAGAAAAAAAATTCGCAATCAGACCTGGAAAATCAAATCTGCAGGGAAAGCGTCAAAATCGTTTTCTTTGGCCCAATCTGTTTTAAGCGGACGTTCCAAAAGTTTTTATTATGTAACAGAAAAAAAATCCTTCCAAACAAATTAGTAGTACCTACCTAATCCTTAAGTATAGTTGATGAACAAATATGGGGGGAGGGGGGTAAGCAATTAGATAAGAAACTACAAAATTCTAAAAAAAAAATTGATAAGAAGTTTTTAAGTTTAACAAATATACTGAAATTGTCATTTTTTTTTTTTAGAATTTGCAAAGTTAATATGTTGTCTAACAGTTTGAGTATTGGTAGTTGGCAATGTAATTGTGCTTGTCAATCAAGTTCAAGCAATTGGAGTGTAATGCCCTGAGAGGGCAACAAATTTAGGGATGATTTCAACTTTTCTAAAAATTTGAGTACTCAATTTTTATTCTTTTGGATCATAGGAACCCAATGCCGAAGCGGGACGAGAGCGGCGAGAAATACAAGAAATTTTCTGGGTTTCCAAACTAGAAGCTTCGAAACAGTAGGTGGAAGAAGGCAAGATTTTTATAACTTTTCCTTTTTCGAAGTTTCTTTTGCGTAATTCGCAAAAGAAAGACTTATGCCTATATGCATCCGATTTTGATGGCTTATTATTTAACTGAAAAACACTTACTGCCGTCCCATCAGAAGGGTAGATGTTTACTGACACATATCGTGTCACGATTCCTCTACCAGTCTAATGAAGCCGTTTACATTCGGAATAGCAGGATTTGAACCTGTGACCTCCATCACCCCAAGATGGCGCGCTACCAAACTGCGCCATATTCCGTATATATATCTACATATCTATATGTAGATATATATACGGAATATGTGGACTATATATACGGAATTGATGAATGCTCTTTCTTATATTCGCCCAACCCATATATACATTTCAAAACTCTACTTCTATTTTGCAAAAATATGTGCCAGTTGACTCGGCAGTCTGAACCGGTGTAAAATAAATTGGCATATCTTGAAACTCCAATGAGCCGCTATGGTGAAATAGGTAGACACGCTGCTCTTAGGAAGCAGTGCCAGAGCATCTCGGTTCGAATCCGAGTAGCGGCACCTAAAAGAAAAAAAAAAGTAGGTTTCTAAATTTTGCTAGAATTAGAATAGGTATGGAAAAAGTGAATTTACAAAGAAATTGGTAATAATTAATTTGAATTTAATGAAATTGAAAGAAATTACTGGTCCCCTTCAATTATGACGTATACCCGCGTAGAGTACATATCTGTTCACATCTCATTTCTGATGCTTTTTTTCGTCACTTTGTCGAATCTTATCAATTTATTTTATGAAGTTGATAGGTTTGATCACTTTAGCAAGAATAGCATGAAATTTGCCTTTTTCCGTACTACGGGATTTACGATTATTCGTTGTTTCCAAACCAGACACTTCCCAATAGGGAATTTATATGAGTCGCTGATGTTTCTTTCATGGGGTTTCTCTTTGTTATACCCAAATTTAAATGTCGGAAATAAAAATGGGTTATCGGGTGCAGTTCTGGCGCCGAGTGCTATGCTGACTCACGCCTTCGCAACTTCAAGTCTTCCACAGAAAATGCAGCAATCCACGTTGTTAGTACCCGCCTCGCAGTCTCATTGGTTGATGATGCATGTAAGTACAACGTCAATTAGTTATGCAACCTTGTTGTGTGGGTCTTTACTTGCAATAGTTTTACTGAGCCTCTTCTATGGTGAAAGAAATAGCTATTTTATGGTAAAATTGGAACATAATTTCAAAAAAAGTATTTCCGAGCGAAACTCCTGCACCAATTTAAAAAGACAAATCGATGCACAAAACTCTCTCTACGTAATTTTTTTGAATTCCCGGAAGTGCCAATTAATTAATTATTTGGATAAATGGGCTTATCAGACAATAAGTTTGGGATTTTCTCTTTTGACTATTGGTTTACTTTCTGGGGCGGTGTGGGCTAATGAAGCTTGGGGATCTTACTGGAGTTGGGATCCAAAAGAAACTTGGGCGTTAGTCACTCGGTTGGTATATGCTACTTATCTTCATACAAAGATAAATGAGAAGTGGATTGGGGAGGGACCGGCTATAACAGCATCTATGGGATTTTTTTTTGTTTGGATTCGCTTCTTAGGAGTCAATTTGTTAGGAGTTGGATTGCATAGTTATGGGTGGTTAGTATGAAAAAAAAAATAGTATAAAAATCAATAATTTAAGAATAATTGGTTCAGAAAAACAACTAGTTGACTAAATTATCGAATCCGTCAGGGAGTTGGAAGAACAGTTACGTAAAAAGATAATTCAAAATACTTAAATGGAGAAACAGGAACAGACTTCCAAGTAGATAGGTAGGTTGCCAATTTCTCAATTGTCTGTTTCTGTCTCTCCATTGTCTGCAGGTAGAAGAAACACTTACAGAATTACGAATATCTTAAAGACAAGTATGAATCCACTAGTCCAACTGATATCCAATTATTTTTTTTTTTTTTCACTTTTATTCAATAAATATGAAAAAGAAATAATTTTATTTATACCAAATTTAAAATTTGACTAAGACAGTTTCTTTTTTACTTAGTCATATTTAAATATGGAAGCAGTATGAAAAGTACTTCATCACTCCAGATAGGCAAAATCAAATTTGGGTATGAACCAATACCTAATATTGGGAAAAGAAAACAGATTAGAATAAATAATTCTCTTGGACCAAGATCAACTGAATAGGGATTTGATTTGTCGAAAAACCTATAACCATAAAATATTCGACGTAACATCGATAGCAAATAAATGGGAGTTAATATTGTACCAATTGCCTCTAGGAACGTAATTCCTGCTTTAAAAGCAGAGGAGTATTGCCTAGAAGTAACAACTCCCAGGAAAACCAACAATTCTGATACAAAACCACTCATTCCTGGCAATGCGAGAGATGCTAATGAAAAGATGCTAAACATGGTAAATAGTTTAGGCATCGGACTTGCGATTCCCCCCAACTGATCCAAGAGAAAAGTTCGAGTTCTATCGTAGCAAGTACCTGCAAGGAAAAATAAAGCAGCTCCAATCAAACCATGAGAAATCATTTGCAATATGGCTCCGTTAATACCCGCATCTGCCAAGGAACCAATTCCGATGCCTACAAAACCCATATGAGAAATCGAGGAATAAGCTATTCTTCTTTTGAGATTGCGCTGATTCATCGAAATTAAAGAGGCATAGATTATTTGAATTGCTCCAAGCAACATCATCCATGATCCTAGTATAAAATGTGCATGAGTGAGTAATTCTAAGTTAATTCGAACAAGTCCATATCCACCCATTTTTAAAAGTACCCCCGCTAGTAGCATACATGTGCTGTAGTGTGCCTCCCCGTGAGTATCTGGCAACCAAGTATGGAAGGGAAATATCGGTAATTTCACAGCATAGGCTATAAGGAAGCCTATATAAATAAGTACTTCTAGTGAAAGGGGATAGGATTTACGCATTGAATCCTGAATATCGAAAGAAGGAACGTCATTACCACAAAAACTCATGCTCAAAGCCGCTACCAAAAGAAAGATTGAGCCACCAGCTGTGTACAGAACAAACTTTGTGGCCGAGTATAAACGCCTTTTTCCGCCCCACAAACATAGGAGTAAATAGACTGGAATCAATTCTAGTTCCCACATGAAGAAAAAAAGCAAAATGTCGCGAGAGACAAGTAATCCAATTTGGCCACCATACATAATTAGCATTAAAAGATAAAATAGCCGTGTATTACGAGTAATAGGCCAAGCCGCTGAGGTCGCCAAAGTAGTAACAAAACCCGTCAATATCACAAGACCCATAGAAAGGCCGTCAATACCTAACGACCAATGGAAGTGCATAGAGTTTATCCAGCTAAACGTCTCTAACAACTGAATTGATTGGGAATTAAATTGGAAGTGACAATAAAATATGTAAGTAATTAATAAAAATTCCAATATGCAAATACCCAGGGTATACCATCGAGTGAGTCTGTTTCCATCACGAGGCAGGATTGGAATAATCAAACTAGCACAAATTGGAAAAAAAACGATTATCGTTAGCCGAGGTACATTACTAATCATGAATTGGAGAAGAAATAAGTTTTAATAAAAAAAAAAGACTATGTAAACAAAATTAGATGACTCATACCCGTCCTTCGGACGTCTAAAGTTTCGGACGAGTATGAGCCAAAATGACTCGACGGTTAATTTCTTCCTCTTTCCGTTTTATTGATTGACTAATAAGCCAGACCCATACTGCGGGTAGTTTCAGATCCCAAATAGACACGTACACTCAAAAAATCTGTCGGACAAGCAGATTCGCATCTTTTACAACCTACGCAATCTTCTGTCCTGGGGGCGGAAGCTATTTGATTTGCTTTACATCCATCCCAGGGTATCATTTCTAGCACATCTGTAGGGCATGCTCTTACACACTGAGTACAACCAATACATGTATCATAGATTTTCACTGAATGTGCCATTGAGTCTGTGTACTCCTAATAGGTTGACATAGTAAATTTTTATTAGAAAAGTTGAGATAAATTTATTTTGTTTCCACCCCAATTTTTGCTTAACTATCTCTGGCAAGATGTTTTCATTACTTCCAAAATCTATCCGATGAAGTTTTTTAGGAAAAATTTGTTTTTCCAGGAAGAGAGATCAAAAGTTGAAACTGCAACGAACTAACTGAAGCGATTAGTTATCAAATATGATTGGGAAAAGGTATCGTAATAACTGGATAGAGCAAAAATACTGCTGCTATTAGTATTAGAGGTATTAGGGACAAAATCATCGAGCAACTAAGTGTCTAAAATCGCTCAACCTATTGATCAATCACCATTTTAACAAATTCGATTGGTCAATACGAGTAGATTTTCTGTTTCGATGGATGGAAAGGGCGATGGCTAACCCAGTGGCAGCCTCGGCAGCCGCGACGGCTATTACAAATAGTGAAAATATCTCTCCTCCTTCCCGATTGTTGGGAAGATTTGAAAGTGTAATAAAATTTATAGTAATCGCATTAAAAATTGACTCAAGACTCATTAGTGCCCTAACCGTATTTCTACTCGTAATTAGTCCGAAAAAGCCTACACACAAGATGTAGGCACCCAGAATTAGTCCTTGTTCAAACGTGATTTCTTAAAATTCTCCTAGAAAATTTTGATAAGTGAATCTATTCTTGCAAATTTTGTATATTATATGTACTAAAATATAAGGAAATCGGCATAAGTCAGAAAAATGACGAATTATCGCGAGTTGATGAAGCAGACGACTTCTTATCGGTTGTAAGTACATCCTCGTCGCGTGCCAAACTAATCGCTCCCACTAAAGCAACTAAAAGAAGTATTGAAACAAGTTCAAACGGTACTACAAACTCGCCCAATAACTTGTATCCAAGTTGTTGAACATTATTCCCAGGTGTACTTGACATAGGAATTCCTGATTGATTGGTGAAACTTAGACCAAACCATTTTGTATTATGAATAACACTAGCTAATGCTAAAAAAAGGATTGCGCAAGCTCCTGAAGCAATGAGATACCCTATGCCGGAAGGAGCAATGTTAGAACTTTTTGGTTCGTCAGTAATCATTACAGCAAATATGGTTAAAACGTTTATGGCTCCTACATAAACTAGCAATTGCGCAGCAGCTACGAAATCTGCATTTGATACAAAGTATAATAGAGATATACAAGTAAAAACCGACCCCGGAGAAAAAGCAGAATTAGCCGTATTGACAAATGATACTGCGCCTAAACTTCCCAACAAAATACCCAATTCTACTAATGCCAAAACAAATTCATGAATTAATTCTGTTAGATTCGTTAGACACAATTACTTAGATGTTTCATTTGAATTTTTTTTTTCTACATTTAACCTTAAAACTTACTTTACCCTTCCCCAATTTTTTGGAAAACGGGTTATCCAATCAATTATTTGATAAGATAACTCGTTTCGCAAGTGATGAGTTAGGTACTAAGTTTTTTTTTCAATCAACTTTTTTTTTCCAAAAAATTTGTTGAATTCGAAACTAATTGAATTGAAACATCGTGAGAGACAGAAAGAGGTGCACGTCCCAAAGCCGTTTGATCACAATTGAGCTCGTGACGATCATAACTAGAAAGCTCAAACTCTTCAGTCATTGACAGACAATTCGTTGGACAATACTCAATACAGTTCCCGCAAAATATGCAAACTCCAAAATCAATGCTATAACTTCTCAATTTTTTCTTTTTCACCTCTTTCATAAAGATCCAATCCACAACTGGAAGATTAATTGGGCATACTCGAACGCATACTTCGCAGGCAATACATTTGTCAAATTCAAAATGGATACGTCCACGAAATCGTTCAGATGGAAAATTTTTTTCATATGGATACTGGACAGTTATGGGTAAACGATTTGAATGATCCAAAGTAACCGCAGATCCTTGGCCAATGTATGTTGCCGCTTCTACAACTTGTTGACTATAATTTTGAAACTTAATTATTGCCGGAAACATAATATAGATAAACCTAATTTCAAACTTTTTCCTTACTAAAAATTTCTGTATAATAGGGGGGACAAATAGATGCAATTGTTTCCTGGTATTAGATTAAATGAATTCAACTTGAACTGAAGCTGAAGTGAAGGCGTCAATTTATTAGTAAGATTCGAAACGAAGCTGTCAGCAACAAATTTCCCGAAGCAATAGGCAAAAGAAATTTCCATCCGAGATCTAGTAATTGATCCATCCTTACTCTAGGTAGAGTCCGTCTTGTCAAAATAGAGATAAATAGGTAGAGATAGGATTTGGATAATGTGATGGCGACCTCTATAAGCGGCTTCAACGTAGTGAACGACTCGTTGATGGGACTCAAAGTTGAAACATTTTCCCCGAACTTTTCAAAGAAAGGAATTGGGGAATTCCATCCACCTGAATACAAGACTGCTACGAATGGTGAGGAAACCAACAAATTTAAATGGGAACCGACATAAAATAAGCCAAATTTTATCCCCGAATATTCAGTTTGGTAACCCGCGACTAACTCCTCTTCTGCTTCCGGCAAGTCAAACGGCAATCTTTCACATTCCGCCAATGAAGAAATAAAAAACGCTATGAATCCTATTGGCTGACGCCACAGGTTCCACCCCAATAAGCCATAATTGGATTGTGTCTCTACTATATCAACTGTACTCAAACTATCGGATAAAGATAGTCGGTGGATTTTTGCACCTCTAATTCAAAACCGTACATGAACTCGAAGTCTCATACGGCTCCCCATCGAGATCTTGAAGAAAGGGGAATTACTTCAGTTGTAGATGAATTTGTTTCTAATCGATGAGATTCTGTTTGCTATAAGTTTGCTTCCGAATCTGTCTTACCCTTATTAAGTTTCATATTTCTACAAATTGAAATTTTTTAAGAAACGCTTTAGTTCTTCCGCTCATTCCCATTCGGTAGAAGTGTAATCTCTTTTTCCTGCATATAGAAAATGTTGTGGCCAAATGACGTCGCATAATTTTGATGAGGGTTACTTCGTTCCAAATGATTATCACTGAAGTGAATGGGATTATACTCGAGAATGAAATTATTTAGATGCACTACTCAGTCATCCCTACCAAAGCCGAGTTTATTCCATATAAAAAAACGAAGGGATAAACTGGGATATAAAAGGGAAAGAATTCTATGCATATGTAGACATAAATAGATATATATCTACGTTCAAATTTAGCCACTTCTCCTCCCCATAACCTCTTTTTTTTTTGTTTACTCCAATCTCGCCTCAAAAATCTCTTGTGTATATTCGTGTTTCTCGCCAATCACTTCTTGTAACTCCATAGGGAAAGAAAACTTGACTACCTGCTGCTCCCATCCGCTTCAAGTCTAGATAACGAGTCAAAAACTTGGGATCATGTAGCATGCGCCGGTCAAATACGCTTTTAGTTCGTACATGGACTACAGGGTTTGATTCCGTAACTGCGGAAACGCTGTTTGAGCTCACCCAGATAACTATTTGGTCTGTCATACAACGAAATTTTTTATTATTACGGGGTTAATACGTCTTACGTCTACCTCTTTCTGCATTCGTGCTTAACGAATCGCACGTAGGGATATCGACAGTACACATAAGGCTAAGGGTATTTCGTAACTGATAGACTGAGCCGCGGCCCTTAGACCACCTGAGAAAGAATATTTATTATTCGAACCGTACCCAGCCATGAGAAGACCCAGGGGTACGATGCTTGAGATAGCAATCCAGAAAAAAACGCCTATTCCCGAGTCGGATAAAATAATATGTTGACCAAAAGGTATTACCAAATAGGTGAGGAAAACTGGTGTGACTACAACAGCTGGTCCGGCGGTAAATAACCAGGCGTTACCCTTAGCTGGAATGATGTCTTCTTTCAAAAGAAGTTTAAGTCCATCTGATAGAGATTGAATAATTCCTAATGGACCTGCATATTCCGGTCCGATACGTTGTTGTACCCCCGCGGATACCTTTCATTCAAGCCATGCAATAACTGAGACTCCCGTCGTGACTCCCAAAACTAGAATGAGAGTATAAGCAAAAATCCAAATCGAGTCAGAAAGATTTGTTGCAATTTTCCAGTTATTGAAAAGATGAACTAGTTTCTCTTCATTAATTTCGGTATCAATTATCATTCTAACGATCAACCTCTCCCATAATGATGTCTATGCTACCTAATATTGTCATAATATCTGCGAGCTTCATTCCCTCAATCAATTGAGGAAGAATCTGCAAATTTGTAAAACCGGGTGGGCGAATTTTCAATCTCCAAGGAAAGACACTATCATCTCCGATTAAAAAAATTCCTAATTCTCCCTTGGGAGCTTCTATTCTTACATAATGCTCCTGTTTAGGCAATTTAAGGGTAGGAGAAGATTTTTTTCCGACAAACTGGTAATTGAAACCGCTCCAGTCAATTTCATCTCTTTGTTGCACGAGACGCCGACCCTCTAGATTTTCATACGGACCTCCCGGAAGAAGTTTTAAGGCTTGCTTAATAATATTTATTGATTCTTTCATTTCGTCAATTCGTACTAAATAGCGAGCCAAAGAATCTCCTTCCCCCTGCCACTGAATTTGCCAATCCAGTTTATCATAACACTCGTAATGATCAATTTTGCGGAGATCCCATTGAACCCCCGAAGCTCGCAATGAAGGTCCAGATAATCCCCAATTAATAGCTTCCTGTCTGCTGATGAAACCTACTCCCTGTACGCGTTTCAGGAAAATGGGGTTTTTCGTAATTAGCCGCTCATACTCATGGATTTTTGGAAGGCAATATTGGCAAAAATCCAAGCATTTATCTACCCATCCATATGGCAGATCTGCAGCAACTCCCCCAATTCGAAAATAGTTATGCATCATTCGCATGCCTGTAGCAGACTCGAACAAGTCATAAATCATCTCTCTTTCCCGAAATATGTAGAAAAAGGGAGTCTGCGCACCGATATCTGCTAGAAACGGTCCGAGCCATAACAGATGAGAAGCGATTCGACTTAATTCAAGCATAATTACGCGTATGTAGCTAGCTCTTTCGGGTATCTGAATATTTGCCAATTTTTCCGGTGCATTGACCGTAACCGCTTCGGTAAACATAGTGGCTAAATAATCCCACCTCGTTACATAGGGAAGGTATTGCACAGTTGTTCGGTTCTCAGCAATTTTTTCCATTCCTCGATGCAGATACCCCAAAATCAGTTCACAATCAACAACATTTTCACCCTGTGAAACGGCAACAAGTCGAAGAACACCATGCATTGATGGATGATGAGGACCCATGCTTACCACAATTGGATCAACATTTTTAATTCGAATACTCGTAAATTGCTTCCTTTCCAATAAATGTAATAAAACCCCATTTGCCCGGAGATGGGGCAACTTTTTCAACTACAACGTGGCAAGGAATCAAACTCCGTCAAAGAAGCAGGAAAGACAAAAAAAATTTCACGCTAACGTACCTTCAACCCGCGAATACCTAATTTCTTCAAAACTTTCATATACAAACCCGTATTTGTGTTCGACAAATAAGTTAGGAGACGCCTGCGTTTCCCAAGTAATTTCCACAAACCTAGTTGGGATGAGTAGTCTTTGGGATGTACTTCCAGGTGGGAAGTAAGCTTTGAAACTTGGTAAGTTGAGTAGTAAATTTGAGAAACAGTAAATCCCGTATTTTTGTTCCCACTTAAGAGCTGTGCGTCCATATATTCTTGTTTTTTCATGGTAATTTTAAAAGTAATCACGATTTTGTTCGCTGTATCGGATTGATTATAAGCGGTTTGACTGATAGTTGCAGCAATAATTATCTGTACATTAAAGTTTGGTTACTTGTGTATGGGGAGTGTGGGGTTTTGTACCACAACCCCCATACCTATGAATTGAGTCTCCATGTCTGACCGATAAATCCTCTAAACTCCGGCTCTACTTGCAGCTTTCAAGTTTGTGAGTAATTGATTGATTTCCAACTAACCCAACTCCGGTAATAGTGATTTAGCGACTGGGCGCATATCTCGTCTGATTCTTTTAACTGGAAGTAATCGGATACATCCGTATTCTCAGCGCTGCAAATCGACTTTCAGTCGTGACGCCAAAAGAAAATCTACTGGCACAAGCCACTTCCTCTAACCGGTGACTAGGCCATAAAAAACGTTTGATCTTTTGAATCTCATTTAGTTCTGACAGGTAAGGGGAATATTGCTTCTCGCTGTCGGGGGTCTTTTCAATTTTTGAATTAAGGTGAGAGGAATATAATCCCAGGTCTGAGTTTCTTGAAATTAGTAAACAGCGGAGGAATCGAAATTCCCGTCGACGTCGTGGAAGTAGAAGATCATCGATGTTATAACTGCGAGACTTTTTGTAATTTCGTTCAGTTAATATGTGTAACAACTTCAAGATGTAACTATCATTATATATATTTCTGTATAAACGTCTCTTGGCTCTACTTATTATTCTAGACTTGAATTTTAGCAGAGGGTTTATTATTTTGTATAACAAATCTTGATCGTCAAATACTAGTGCTAACCGATGAGCTGAAATGACAGATAAATTATGGAGAAGATCAAGTTTAGTTGTCGTGTTGAAATATAAATTTAATAAATCTAAATTTATTTCAGTGTTGGCGCAGAGTGTGATCAGATCTTGGTCATCTCCTAGCATTCTTGTAAGAGCTATTAAGTTTCTAAATTTCTCCAATTCCGCCTCAAATTTCCATTTCCACCGGAAAATGTAGTCCGCATCTTCCCTTTCATCTGACATTACCTCGTACAACTCATCCGATACTTTTTGGAAGCTGCTATTTATATCTAGTACTAAGTCGGATTGGTCATTATCTTTCAACATGAGATTTTTCAACCCCTTTGTTTTCTTCTTGAAATTGGAAAAGTCCTTCATTTTTACAACATTTAAATTTAGCCATGGCATTAAGTCAAATTGAAAATTATATTTTATTTCTGCATGAGAGTTCTGGAAGTGAACAAATTTCCCAAATGTGTTTTGCTTTTTCCCCTTAAATCTTTGTATGCGATTATTACATTGAAAGTTTTGCTTTAGGACATTTTTTTGCGCAGACAAGTTCTGTACATCCCCATTTTGCACGAAATCACTTAAGTTTTCTAAGAGATTTCTATGTTTACGGAGTTTACTGAAATTCCTAATCCGATCCTTGGGAAAGGATTTTTTTGCGTAGATTGAATAACTCTGTAATTTACTTTGAGAAACGTGACGTCTCAGTTTATTGCCAGTATTTGCCTCAATATTAATAAATTCGTTCAAGGTAACTTTCCATTTTCGAGGTGCTATATTGACCCACACGGTTAACGGTAGATTATATCTATTGAGATACTCTAGACATTGATTCCAATTATTTTCATCCAAGTTACAAAACTTATTCGAAAATCCCCGTTTTTCCATATATTTTACAATATTTTCGTCAATGTTAACTTCGGGTTGATTTAAGTTTGAAACAGCATGACCATAGAGACAAATATCGCCCCGCTTACTTCTTGTTCCGCAATTATTGTTACTTTTCTGAGTACTATTAACAAACATATTTAAGTTTAAATCCTTCCCCATAGCAATATCCCATATATTGGCATAGAGACAAGCTCGAGATGACGATCCAAAACGCGGAAATCTATACCTTAGCAATAAATTGTTTTCCCAATTGATGTTACTTAGCACCCTTGTCAGTTGTGTATAAAATGCAACAAATTCATTAAAGTAATGAACGAAAATCCTGTCAATTTTGAAAAACAAGTTTATTAGTACCGAAACAGCTTCTTCAACAGCTTCCTCGGCAAATAAGCATAAGTTTAATAATAGTTCCTTAGAATCTGCTGGTTGCTTTCGTTCGGATTTTGCAGAATTAACGAAATTTCTCTCACTTAATAAGACGCTGATTCGTGCCGGATCCACCAAATTCTTTTCGGGATTTGATTCATCTGCTTCAAATTTTTTGTCCAAAAGATTTACGGGGTCGATTGCGATGACACTCGCGACAAATTCTTTTTTTACTTGTCCTTTAGCAACAAATTGTTTATCAGTAATACTAGCCGGATGCAATTCCCCGCCAATAGCGATAGAGTTACTATTGCTCATGAGCATGTCATACTCGGGTTTCACCATTTCACCTATGTAATTGGCGGATGGGGCTCTCATCCAATCTTTTCTATCTAAACCGAAGTCACTCGATACTTTTCTAACTCGTTCGAAATTGGAGAGAAAATTCCACTCCTTCGAAGGAGTTGAGTTCATTTTCAAAATTTTTTGAAAATTGAACTTGGAATCAATCAATTTATAGGCTTGCCTAATTTGGCGGGGTAAACCCCGCTTGTAAATCCGAATTAGTTTCTTCCGCACAGGTTTCCAAAAAGAAGTTTCTTTTTGAATAGTTCCGAAAGGTACATCTGTTTGATATCCCAAAACAGTTAAATAAGTAAATTTGGGTCTTTTTCTCTTCAATCTCCTTTTATTTTTTAATTGTTGTCTCTCACTAGATCCAGTTTCCATATGTTCTTTCCGAAGAATCTGTTGTTTCCTACTTTCATCCGTGTACCAGGGTTTTAACCGAAAGGGATACACGATTTTTATCTGGATACCTTCTCTCAACCATCGGGGGGGTAACTCATCTTGCGAAAATTCTTCGCCATCAAACGTACAATTAATGTGAACTTCTTTCCTCCATTTTGTCCAATCTTTATTCCATTCGGAATTTTGGCGCAATAAGATACGGCCAATACTTTTTAGGATTATAATTGCTGGTAGTTTTATAAACTTCCGAAATCTAGATTGAAAAACGAGCATATATCCTCTTCCATTATGAATAGGACCTATATCCGATCTAGCTGCTACAGCTGAACGAACAAGTTTTGATTCACCGATTAAACTTTTATCCGCGGATGGAAAACTATCTAGTAACTGCTCCCCGAGCTCGTAATCCGCGTCTTTTTCCAGCTCATCAAATCTTATTTTGAGACTCGACGTTATCAACCGCTCAAAGGGTGGTTGAACTAAAATTGGTATTTCCGCCGATCTGAGAAAAAAAGACGAACGTATTTTCCCTTGAAGTGCTTTCCAGAGCAAAGTCTTCCGCCTCCTAGAACGCATGGATCCCTTCAAGAATTTTCGTCGGAAATCAGAGACTTTTGCGTATCGCTTCACCAGTTTTGCCGATCTGGGTTTTCCTCTTGCGGACGTAATACCCACATTACGCAACTTCCTATAACGAAAATCACCATCTCCCCCCGGAGCGTCAAAATCGTTATCGAAATATAGTGCGATATTCCGAGCTAGATCCATACTTAGATCCTCGATTTTGTGAAGTCTGCGTATTTTCTTTTCCGCTTTTGAAAATCTTTTAGAATCACTTACCAAAAACGCTTTGGATGGAGACACCCGATTAAATTGGTAACAACGTCCCTCTTTGAGGTAGGTCAGAAATAATAGCCGGTCTTCGTAATCTAAATCCATTATTTCTTCCCAAGTGACTTTTGGTTTAGACGAATATTTAATCTTCTTTAAAATTTTTTGCACCTCGTAGTCGTACAAAACTCGATTTTTGAATATGAATTGGAACATACGTCTACTTCTTACCGGCAAAGTTTCCCAGAGAAGAGTATTTCCATTTCTTTGTTTCCACTCCAGATTTTTTGTGGATATCCAATCTTTAAGAACATTTTTTTTGGCGATGCCTTTCATACTTCTACTTCTTTTTTCCGCTTCGAACTCGTCCCATTCCCATCTGTTTAACCCCAATTCGTCCACTATCAAAAATGTTTGTGGAACCGGAATTCGTATACGAAAATTATTGACGAAAGGGTCATAAGTGTGGGGTATCCGCCTCCTTTTCCCGCTTGTTAATCTGGTTCTTTTTCCCATTGTCTTCGGAAACAAAGAACCGGTATCTAATAACTCAATTCGATCGGTTAATTCTTTCTGAAAACTTTTGGCTCTTGCAAGTTTTTCGGAAATCCAATTCCGAGGTAAAAAACGGGTTCTCGCAGACTTACGGGATTTCACCATACAGCGATACATCTATTTCTCAAAAATTGACAAACTGGGCAACGCTGCAAAAGACAATCTTTCCTTCCCATCGGTTAGACATTTTTCAAAAAAGTATGTAGCTGTTCTCTCTTTGTAGAAACTACTATCAATGTCGGATCGACAATTTTTAACAAATCGATTGCCCCGATTTCCTCTAGAGGGATCAAAGAAAGAGATAGGCCACGGTTTAAAAAACCACCACAACAAATCTGAATATTCAGCAATTTCCCAAAAAGACATTTCTCTATCGTGAGATTCATTCATAAACTTCTTGGTCCAGAAAGATACCGGGGCTCTACCCAAATAAGCCACAGCATTGACTGCAAAAACAATACTAAAAGTTGTATATATAGAACGTTTCGCCAATAGATAGAGCATAGGTGAATCCCTTTCTACGCGAGTCAGAAGTAATCTAGACAAATAGTTGAATGCTGCCTGACCAATTAACCAACCCCCAAAAGTGGCGATTAAAAAAACTTTACTAGTGCTATACCTGAAAAAAAGCAGGTAAGTTAGTCTTGTCAACACAGGATTTGGTAAGAGAATTGGATTTAAAATTTGAAACAAAAAACTGATCAAGAATAATCTAACTACTCGCGAATCACGCAATAATGTGACGGGACGCAAAATCTGATAATTTGGAAAATCCTTGATTATCAAACAAAAGAAAAGCATATACGGTATTGCCAAGACAGTTAGTACATGTGGCTTTGACACTACTATATATATTGGCAAAAAGTATATTGACGAAATAGTTACTAGCTGTCCCAGCATCGACCCACTTAGAGAAACAAGACCACATAGATTCCCACCCAAAAGAAAAGATCTCACACATAAAATTTGTGGAGGTCCCACAGGTAATGTTGCGAGTAACCCGTAATATAAACCAAGTAATATGTAAGGACTCATCACTTTTAACCAAGGCAGTAACAATAATATATTTGTATTCGTTGCAGTTTTTTTGATGTGTAATAAAATTGATTTATTTTTTGTAATAGTACCTATCGCTTATCTATTTAGAACCCTGACTTCTCGTCGCTTCTACCATGTTTTGCTCCCGTCCCAGTACCAGTAGTATCACTAATATTATACGCAGAAATGCGTCATCATTCAAGTAACTTTGAAAAATCAACCATAGGTTTTAAGCAAATTCTTACATAGAATTCTTTTTCTTAATCGTATAAAAAGCAATAAAATTAACAAAATTACTGATTAAGAAATTAAATAACCGCAGTTAAAGATCTTCTCATAGTGATTAGTTATCAATTGTTAGGTACTTTTTTTATGAGAAAGTTTAATCAATTATTTGTTGTCTGTTTCGACAAGCTACGGGAGCCTGAGGTCAAGCCACCTTTACATCGCAACGGACGAGTAACTAGCTCAAGAATATCTCGAGCATTACCGGATCCATGAATTTGTGCAAATGTAAATTCAACTGACCATTTGGTATCTATATTCTTAGCCTCCAAAGGATTGGCGTGGGCCATTCCAGTAATAGCCAAATGAGGTTTCAGTTCATGCATACGTTGCACCTGTCCATAATTGTCCGGTTTTTCAACAATCCGAGGTAAAGGCGTTTTCATCTTTCTACAAGTATGCTGTAGAAGCAAGAGCTCAGCGGCTTGATATCGCCTATCCATATAGGGAATACCTATTTCATAAACAATCATTCCACATCGAATTAAAAATCTTGCTATAGAAATTTCTAACAAATTATCTCCCATAAAAAAGACGGATTTGCCGGTTACCATCCGGATATAATCTTCGATATTTTTCCATATCCGATTTTCTTTTTCTTCAAGACCATCTGGTCTTATGTTAAAAACTGAACAAATTTTCTCGATCCAAGCGCGTGTCCCATCCGGACCAATTGGAAAAGGTGCTCCGACTAACTGGCATTTCCTTCGACGCATTAATGTTGTTGCCGTACGACTTAGGAAAGGATTTACTCCACATACGTAGACGTCTTCTCCCAAGCCGGGGAGTTCGTCATATTTTTGGGAAGGTAACCACCCCGAAACGAAAATGGACTGACGTTTCAACTCTGAATTTAGTTGTGAAGCTACACTTGAGGGTAAAGAGCCAAAAAGCACTAAATTGGATCGTATTAATTTACTCCTCTGAGAGGGATTTTTGTTAGTTGAATTTGTATTCATTTTGATAGATTCAAATTCACCCTGCCTTTTCAAGTTTGTGTTACACTGTTTGTATTCTGGACATCGATGCGCCATGGCAGCCAACACAGTATCTTCCCCCTGAGTGAAAGCATAATCCAACCCATTTGCTCGTGCAACTACGATAGGTATTCCAATTTGTCTTTCCATTTTTGGTGCTATACCTTCCAAATCCATCTTTATTATCTCTGTCGTACAGGTGCCGATCCAAATGATAACACTAGGATTCCGATCGTCTCTTATCTGTAAGCAAATCTTTTCCAATTCTTTCTGATCATTTAATTGAGCTGAGATGTCTCCCTCTTCCAATTCTGCCATTGCGTAGCGAGGTTCTGCAAAAATCATCACTCCAAGAGCATTTTGTAGAAAATAACCACGAGTTTTCGTACCCACCACTAAAAAGAAACTATCTTCAATTTTTTGGTACAGCCAAGCTACACAACTAATTGGACAAAAAGTGTGGTAATTACCAGTTTCACATTCAAAGGCAGGAGTTTCCGGAGTTTTCGTGAAAGTGTTTCCTTAGATTAGAAAAGTGTAGATATAGATCCACATATGTATACACAAAGACTCACCCTGTTCACTATCAAATAATTGTAAAGTCAAGCGGAACATCTCGTTGATTACATCCGATTTCATTTCCACCTCTAGAATCGGCATTTAGGTAAAAATCAGATAGTAAACTAAACAATTCCCTATCTGGAATTTCTCTTGGTACAACTCCTTCTGGTTCAGCTAAAATTTAATCCGCTATATTCAAATGAAAATCACAAACATAATTTAAATTCGGCTCGTACTCAGCCATTTCAAATAAAGTTTTTCCCTTCACCCTCGATACGCGAATATCTTCGACTAGAGGCAATACTTCGAGTACAGGCATAGGACAAGCTTCTACATACTTATCAATAAGATCTCTCTCAAATGTTCGATTTCCAACTAGACCGGCTAACCGTAAGGGATGGGTATGTGACTTTTCCCTGACCGAAGCCGCAATACGGTTTGCTGCAAAAAGAGCGTCGAATCCGTTATCAGTTATAATAATACAATAATCCGCATAATTTAAGGGAGCGGCAAATCCTCCACAAGCAACATCTCCCAGAACATCAGATGAAATAATGTCATATTCGTAAAAAGCATTTGACTCTTTCAAAGGTTTTACCGTTTCTCCCACAACATACCCCCCGCACCCAGCTCCCGCGGGGGGTCCTCCAGCTTCTACACAATCTACCCCCCCATAACCTTTATAAATAACATCTTCAGGCCATACATCTTCATAGTGGTAATCTTTTACTTGTGAGGTATCTATAATTGTAGGTATTAAAAATCCTGTCAGTGTGAATGTACTATCATGTTTTGGATCGCATCCGATTTGTAATACTTTTTTTCCCCGTCTAGCTAAAGCTATCGATATGTTACAGCTAGTTGTTGATTTTCCAATTCCGCCCTTTCCATAAACTGCTATTTTCGTTTCACGAAGCTCCAATTCGCGTTCATTTCTCCCGACTATTCTTCATCTTCCCCATCTCTATATTTCCTTTTCGCTTTCCCTATTCTCTCTATTTTTAGTCCTCAAATATTTCCCTTCCATGACATGAGGTGGAAGAATCCTGCAACTATTCTACTACGCCTCCTGGAAGGGGGGAATAGAAACCACTGATTAGTGATTGATCAATACGAATCATGGGAGGGGCTTGTGAGGTTGATCTCTACCTTGTCTTGGCCGATTGCCCCTCCCCCTCCCATGCCCATGATTCGGGGGCCTTTCCATTCGAATGGGATTGCTATCGCCGCTGCCTCCCCCTATAATGGGGGTTAGGACGTACACGAAGTTTACAAAATAGCAGAGAAAGCTTAACTCCCTCCAGATTTGGAATTGGCTTCCGGAAAAGAGGTCTTTAAGTATGTATGAGACTGAATCCCCTACCATTTTCCTCGGTAGCTCAGCGGTAGAGCGGTCGGCTGTTAACCGATTGGTCGTAGGTTCGAATCCTACCCGGGGAGATTCGTATCTATGTCAAGAATTCTCAGTAATAAGAGAGTTGTATTTCACACATATGTCAGTCGCGTTGGACCATGACCCACCGATCGTTGAATGGTTTACTATCGTGCTTATTTCAAGCCTCAACAGCAATAAGTAGAGGCGGGAAGGTGGCGCGTCCTTCCCTCACCCCCCCCCCTTCCCTTACACTTACGCTCTCTGAGCAGCTCCAAGATCCCATTGAGGCGTCGTCTTTCTTTTAAGAGTTTCCACTTTAATTCAATCCGGTGTATCGAATGACTGGAATGAACGATTTAATCAGTCAACTGGGGGAGGTCCAAAATTAACTTAAGGATACGTATTAATAATTAATAGTTATACAAAAAATTTGTATACAAAAAATATGCTTTGTCTGCAAAATTCCTGCGGAATAACCTATATTAACCTATATTACTCCTCTCAATCGTATTTTTCAGTAGAGAGACTCCTATCATATTCATATAGTAAATAGTAACTGGTCTCCAACTTCTTACTTTTTGAAATGCTGAATTTGGATTTTTCGTATCAGTAAAAGGAAAATATAGATCTTCCTCCTACTGATTTGGCTTTCAATTTTAGGGCTAGAGATCTAGACAGAGTGGGGACTATCTAAGGAAGGAAACAACAGTTGTTTCACGATATCGAACTTTCATGAAGGAATTGTTTCATTGTTCGCTCCAGTGATGCTTTACCAAACCGGAACGGATTGGATAGATAGTCATAAGTTTCAAGCAACATATTATAGATAAGAAAATACTGAAATGGGGAATGGTTCCGTTTCATCCATTTGTTTCTATGAACCAGAAGCCTAAACCGAAGAAATCGTTCCGGGAAATCCTCCGCTATCGTGTAGCAACCCAAACGAACGGGAGTAAATGTCTGTGGATATTGCAGATGTATATCTATGAAAGAGGTTTCCTTGATGTATTCGGAATCTCGCTCCTCCTCATCCGAAGGAAGATTATTCCACCGATTGAGAGATGAGTCGGGTTTCAATTTCGGATTATCTTCACGATAGAGAAAGAAATTTTTAATCTTCTTATTTGACGTCTTCTGAAGGCGCTGCCTTCTCATACCGTAAATGGTGTAAAGCCTCCGCGCCAGTTCTTTTGTCGGCACCAAGTTGCGGCGCAAGGAAGGAATGTTAGGGTCTGGCTGGAACAGAAGCATGGGGTCCCAGATGAAGCGCCCCCCGAAGAGTCGAGTCGTTTCATTAAATCGATCACAATGTGTTTCATATTCATTAGATGAGTCGTCAGAGATTCCCAATTGGAGAAATTGCTCACGTAACAACATATTATCCAATCGGTTTTCCAATCTTTTAATGGAGTTATCTGTTACATTAGTGACAGATTTCTCGAAGCTGAAAAGATACCCGCTTTTCTCGCGCCACTTATTTTTCTCCCCCTTAATCTGATTGAATTCGAAATCTTGTTGGGGTATATAATTCTGATTGTAGTAAAGGAGAATTAAGTTATACAAATGGTTGGGTTCGGATAATACCCCCAGCAATTCGTAAGTCCCGCTTCGCAGGAAACGGAGACGCCAAGCCTTGTGGGACCAAGTAATCTCACGCGATATCTCTGTCGTTGAGTTTATGAATTCGGGTGACTGTTGCATCTCGAAATCGGTTAGACTACTAAGTCTATCTCTTCTCAGAGATTTAGAAGAGCGACTTGAAGAGGTTACACCTGAGCAATACTTGGGTTTTCCAATAGGAAAGAGGGGAGAAAAACTATTACTAGGTCGACTCCCTTCTCTAGAAAATTCTGAACGTGATAAATTATTCGAGAGGTTTTCTAGGAGGCCACAAGCTAGGTTTAAGTCATTCTCTACGAGTTTGTCGATAGCAATGAAATTCTCCCCTATCCTCATATCCATTTGGAACGAATCGCGAGCTACTAATTCAGCTAGTAGCCCTAGGAGATGCGAAAACATAGTGAATTCATCAATTGTTGATTCGGTTATTGAAGGTTCCACATACCAGTTAGACAAGTAATAAAATCGCATTTTTAACGCGTCACGACCAATAAATCGAATATTTGTGAGATAAATATCTATCAAACTATTATTCGAAGTGGCTTCCGCCATTTTGTAGGAAAAGATTTTGCATTCAGAATCAGATTCCATCTCATTGCCCATATCACTAACAGTCGATTGTTGTCTATGCAAAGCTAATCCAATTGCGTTGTTACATACAAACTTTTTCCTTTTGGAAATACCTATTAATAACGCTTCATTAGCGAGAAAGAATAAATCTCGTTTACTATAACCTGCAGTTCCAAACACAGTACTTTCAAGAAGAGGCGGATCAGCCCCTACTTCTAAACCTTTGATACGTAATAGAATTGACAATTCTTTCTGACGTTGACACCCATTGGACTTTCGGAAATTTATTAATTAGTTTAACCGATTCGGAGCTACTGAAGCTGGATCTATCCTCGCAGGTACGTGAGTCGTGGCAATAACAACAGTCTTGCGGATGTTGGAGTTGCCGAGCTTGTGACCAATACTCTTCAATATTTGGCAAAGTAAAAATTTGGGATCAGCTTCTAGCTTATTATACGAACGATGAATATTCAATTCATGAATATCTTGAATCCATAGTGTACAAGGAGACATTTCTCCCGCTATTTCAAAGACGATATTTAATCGGTGTACGCTCTCTTTCGAGATGAAATTTCCACGTACATTATTGAAAAAGGATCGGTTGTATATGAACCTCTTTAGTGGTAGTTTCACCACTGGAAAGTAGGAGTTGAATGCTACATCTCTAATAATAGAGGATCGACCAGTTTCTATAGGTCCTACTAGCAAAATTCCTTTAGATGGTAATAATCCCGATTTGAATGAAATAGGTATGTCACCACATGGCATGTTTAGTAGACTGTCTCCTCGTCTTGTTGTTGCTGAAAATAGAATATTTCTCCCAAGGGCGGAAAAAGCCCACTTCTCCGCAGGATCCAACTTACGAATCTTGTGACCCAATAGATCATTTTGCCAGAATTGAAGTAAGTATGCCAAAACATTGGATCTTTCTTGTGGGTAAGGTTCATGAAAAATCTTGTTGCTCAATAAATCATAATTGGATTTCGATTTCGATGCATACCTGTAGATAATCTTAGTCGTTACTAAATATTGAGTCAGTAGTTCTTTATTACTATCTAAAATATCAGAGCTTTCCCTACGAAATATCCATGAATCAAGTTCATTTTTCATGAAAAAGAAAAAAATTATATTACTTACACAATTCAAGAATCTATTCAAGGAATGGATTAGTAGATCTCTCGTTAACATTTAGCTTGTCGGGGGGGAATACATTACCTTTTTTAAATAGGATCCACGCATTGGGTCTGTTAAATATTCAAGAGTATCGAAACGTTTCCACGAATGAAAAGAATTGGAACCCGAAACGGCAGACAAAGGATGTTTCAGTAACGCGAGAACGAATAATATGGAGAGGATGCAGCAATAAAATATAGGCCTGTTGGAAAATTGAGATACCGACCATTCCCCCGGATGTAACATCTCTGCTTCATCAGGAATTTTTTCGAGAATGAGGAGATCTTTCTCGGGTAATATAGTATTAATAGAATTGTTTCCGAATCTCAATCCTAGCCTTTGCAGGCTTCGGAGTAAATAGCCTTTCGCACCACCTACTAAATCCTCAGCAATTCTTTCAGAAATTTTCGGAAGATCATGATTTGAATCGTAACTTATCTTAATTACTATTTCTGGATATGTTTCTCTAATTAGATTGCAGAAGTATTTCCACCAAGTGGGGGTAAAAAACAGGGGTATATAATCTATCAATAAGCTCCATTTTTTGCCGATATTATCTTTCCAAAAGATCCAAGAGATCTTATATCCGTTTAAATCTTTTGATAATTCATTAAAATTGATGAAATGGGACAGGCGAGTAGCTTTTTCCCGGGCAGATGAATCTGCAAACCCCGTATTTTCGGGGGGAACCTCCTTTCCAATTGATCCTGCTACAAATCTTGATGTTACATCATTGCATAATGAGAATCTTAGCGACCAATAAGGTGTACCCAATTCTTCCGGTTCCCAGAAATACTCAATAGACAAACCGTTTCGATAGACTCGATTCCTGGTGGAACCATTTCTCGAGTCTAATCCATCTTCAACAAAATTCTCCGAATTGACTCGATCTAATACCAAATTCCGACGAGGTTGGGATCGCTGATGATCCGACCACAAGTCGGAGTTTACCGACGTCTTCTTTAAAGAAACTCCATCGTTACTACACAAAGATAGGAACGAGCCTGTCCCTTCACGAAGGAATGAGCTCAAACTTGCCAGTAACCCATTTAGATCCAAAATAGAATCGGGAAGTCCATGTAAATGATTTACTATTGTCGCAGATTCACGCAGATTAGGCAAAATGAATTGAATTGGTGTGAGTAAGTGACCAGCTACGTTCCCTGCTGTTTGTTTCAATATATTGGATGATAACGAATCTGACAGTTGGGGATGAATAAATGAGATGATATCAGATGAGATGGCTTTCTTGTGGGAGCCCACAGAAAAGTTTTTTAACACGTCGAGATAACTACTGTTGCATTTCCCGATGAAAAAACCACTCGGGATGAAGTTATTTTCAGCACGGCTCCGTATAGGTGAATCGTTTATTTTATCCATTTGATCGGAAATGCTTTTTGAAATACCCTCATCAATATTCCTAATTGAATTCCCTTCACGACTTAAATCATACAGAAACAGATTCCAAATTTGCCTCCCAGTAATGGAAAGAGCCTCACTCGAGAATCCTGCTCGGATAGCTTCGATGCGAGGCAACCCGGGAAAGTTGGAATTCGACGCAGGTTTCAGTGCGGCCGAGGAGCCTACCGATTTTTCACTTTTTAACAGTCTAGACTCGAGGAAGTAACTTCTTCCTTCTTCAAGAATTGTTTTGAGAAAAAGTATCTGTTCGTCAATGTAACCATCAGATAAACTTGAGAAAAAATCAAGCTCAATACGACTCAGTTTGTTCAATTTCTCAAAATCTATATCGTCCAATTTTTCGATGCAGTAATCAATGGTGTCTATCAGAGTTTTCTGGCGAGTAGCCTCAGCAACAATCATTTCAGAAAGAAATAACACATCGAGAAATCGATGAAAATATTTCTTGGTAGGTTGATTGGTACTACGGAGACTGACACCAGTATTATTTAGCAACTTGCTTTCCACTATTGACACACGGCAGATTAATTCCTCCAAGTCGTACTTCATCGCTTCTCCCAAGAATTTTCCGACAAGCGAAAAAGACAAATCCCCTGTCGCATCGAGCCATCTATGCACATTTGATTGAACATTCCTACACTCATGAATTCGGAAGGTAACAGATTCGTTCAGTAGACGCTCTACGTTATCCTTCCACTTAAATACTGTTGAGTCAGTTGCAATTCTTGTTACACTGGTGTATTCTCCGCCCCTCTTCCATCCATCCAACCAATATTTGATTTGGTAGAAATATTCAGTGGATAACGCGCAGAGATAATCGTGGAGAAGAAATATGTATGTTGAGTAGAGAGGTATGATTCTATTTCGCCCATATAATTTAACTAAAGAATATATTGAATCTAGGCCCCCCCCCCCTTTCAATTTGTTTAAAAAATTAGTATTTTCATTTCGATTAATTGTTTTATTAGGTATCTCAAAAGATGCTTTAAAATAGTTTGGAAGAATCTCATTGAAGTCAAAGTATTCGCTATTTGCTAACCTAAGTTTCTTGCCAGATATTTTGGTAAACGGCATATTTTCTCTCATTCCCGATGGAAAAAATCCTTTCTCGGATTTGATGCTATTACCGACGTCAATAACTATATCCCCATCAAAAATAGGGTTTGATTTCTTAATTCTCGAAAGGAAGTCAGTGAATCGGCTTATTAATTGATTTCTAATTTGTGAATAAACGTGTAGAACGGGAAAGTCTTTTCTATCTTCTCCATAATCTAATCCGAATATAAAGCTGTGAAACAACGTTTTTTTACAAAACGCAAATGAAGATAAGTTGGAAAAGGCTTCTTGCTCAAAGGAAAATGCCGATCCATCCCCTCGGTGATCTGCTGAATCGGCGGATTTAAGTAGCGCTTTGTCACAAAGGTCCAATACTACGGGACTTAATGAATCGTTTCCCAACCGTATTGTTTGTAACAGATCCAGATCTTGCTCGTCATTAATTTCCCAGAGAAGCGACGAATCAAAATTGTTTTGATGGCAGTCATTTCCGTTCTTGGAAACTACCGAGTGAGTATAGAATTTGAAAAACTTAAGTAAATTTTCCAAATACCTACCCCCACGAACCACTTGAATCCCTTCGGTTTTATCCTTGAATCTATCCCTGCTAAATAGTAGGGAATCCCTCATTATACGTGCTTTCCATATACCGGAAACCGGGGGAGACGTGACACCATAACGAATTGTTTTCTCCTCCTTTGAGGAATCTGGAGAAATTGAAATATCTTTGTTTGAACCTAAGTGGTAGGGAGCCGGTACTTTTTTTCCCCCATTTCTTGCAACAGATAAAAATTTGTTGAATCGAAGGAAGCAATCGTAGGAAAAATTGTCAGAATTTTCTGTCTGTTTCTTTCTTATTCCGTCACCTCCATTAATGACTTTCGTTAATACAAAACTTCTCTCGATCGAATTTTTGTCACTTAAGCGATGCATAAAAATTGGTATCGTCAGCAACATCAGCATCTCCAGGGTGATGCTACTACCCCTCATTACTGAATGACGCAGATTACAGAAAAACAGTGAACTTAGAAATCACAAGTCAGATAATCTGATAAAAGGTTCAGCAGTGGAAGCTGGACTAACTACAAGTTCTTCAAGATGTTGGTTTCCCAATGATTTGGAGAAGTAGTTTAATGCATCGACTTCTAAGAAGTCCCAAACTTCAGATGAAAAATATGGGCCCCTTACTCCTACTCTTTCTCTTACCACCTTTTTCTTTTTGGCCATAGTTTTTTTCCCTATTAGGTCTGAGACTATTTATCTATCTATTCTCCATATTTATTATACCGAGAATTTCGAAAATTTCAAGATGGGATGGAATAAATTTATCAAACGAGTCTAGTTATTTCCGTAAATAGCTGCATCCAAAACTGGAACAAAATTGGGAATTCTCAGATGTTATTGTCGAAGAGACCCGCATATAGCCCATCCAACTCAGCAAATTCTCTTCGCCCTAAGCAAGCGGAAGGGTAGTATTGAATTACCCGGATGGGCGAACGACGGGGATTGAACCCGCGCGTGATGGATCCACAATCCATTGCCTTGATCCACTTGGCTACGTCCGCCCCCTTTGTTATTTGTTTTTTTGTTAAAGGGCTCCTCGAATGTGAAGAAGATCCATCCTTTAAGCTAGATAGATTCTTCGATTGATACACATCCATATTAACTGCATGTATATAACAAGATAACAGAGAATCTGTAAAATGGAAAAATGTAATATCAACTCCTTCTACCCAAAAGATTGAAAGGTTACAAGCATTCAGCAAATCGGAATAGTAACTCTTCTCGAGAGTTAAATATCAGAAGGATATTCCAACTATTCTTTCTCTTCAATTCAAGGTGGGAAACTGGTGACCGTGAGATTGTGACAGACCGTTATTCTCCCCTCTTTTCGTTCTACCGTAGGAATCTTCCCTTTTTATTGGACACCAAACTCCATCTTCCGAGAAGGGTTTGGTATCCAGTTGTGCTGCATAACCAGACGGCTATTATCCGTTTATAGAAGGGACTTCGACAGAAGCTAAGTCTAGGGGGAAGTTATGAGCGTTACGTTCATGCATGACTTCCATACCTAGGTTGGCGCGGTTTATGATATCAGCCCAAGTGTTTATAACACGACCTTGACTGTCAACCACGGATTGGTTGAAGTTAAAACCATTCAAGTTGAATGCCATAGTGCTGATGCCTAAGGCGGTGAACCAGATACCTACTACGGGCCAAGCAGCTAAAAAGAAGTGTAGAGAACGAGAATTGTTGAAGCTAGCATATTGGAAGATCAAACGACCGAAGTAGCCATGAGCAGCTACGATGTTGTAAGTTTCTTCTTCTTGACCAAACTTATAACCTGCATTGGCAGACTCATTCTCAGTAGTTTCCCTAATCAAACTAGAAGTTACCAAAGAACCATGCATAGCACTGAATAGAGAGCCGCCGAATACGCCAGCTACACCCAACATGTGGAAAGGATGCATTAGGATGTTGTGCTCAGCCTGGAAGACGATCATGAAGTTGAAAGTACCAGAAATGCCCAGAGGCATACCGTCAGAGAAACTTCCTTGACCAATTGGGTAGATCAGGAAGACGGCGGTAGCAGCTGCGACTGGAGCTGAGTAAGCGACAGCAATCCAAGGACGCATACCTAAACGGAAGCTTAGTTCCCACTCACGACCCATGTAGCAAGCTACACCAAGTAGGAAGTGAAGAACGATCAGTTCATAGGGACCACCATTGTAAAGCCATTCATCAACGGAAGCTGCTTCCCAGATTGGGTAGAAGTGTAACCCAATAGCTGCAGAAGTAGGGATGATAGCACCAGAGATAATGTTGTTACCGTATAGCAAAGAACCAGAAACGGGTTCGCGAATACCGTCAATATCTACAGGAGGAGCTGCGACAAAAGCGATAATAAATACAGAGGTTGCGGTTAGTAGGGTGGGAATCATCAAGACACCAAACCATCCAATGTAAAGACGGTTTTCGGTGCTGGTGATCCAGTCGCAGAAGCGACCCCATAGGCTTGCGCTTTCGCGTCGTTCTAGAGTTGCGGTCATGGTAATTTTTGGTTTCCGAGAAGGAGTTAGTGATTCCCCAGGCTAGTAAGCCTGTTAATTTGTAGTGTATCACAAAAAACTATCTGTGTCAACCAAAATTGATTGAGTCTCTAGAATTCTTGGATACAGAGGCTTTTTCACCGTATCTTCAATTTTTTTGTTAACTATTTCACAACCTGGATTCCCTAAAAGGGAGGGGGAGAAGTGAAATTTTTCTCCTACGCGGTGCGCGCCCCTAATCAAAATTGGTCTCTAAGAAACTAATTCTGCATCAAGCCTTTCTACGAACGAATCACTCCGCAGCTTTGCATCGACCAACGTCTTACAAATATTGTAATAATTAACGAACTGAGGAGGAAGTAGTCGTCAACCCCTCACTCATCCATTTCTTTTCTGTATAGTGTGTTTTTTGATTCCCCGATACCTGCGCCCCGATTCCAATCCACAACGAAAAGATTGTGGATTGGAACGAATCTAAACAAAACTAACGGAAGTGGGCAAAAGCTTTGTTAGCTTCCGCAACTTTGTGAGTCTCCTCCTTTTTTCGTATGGCACTACCAGAATTTCTGGCGGCATCCATCAATTCATCACTCGATCTTAAAGCCATACTTCGACCTGAGCGTTTTCGACACGCGATCAATGACCACCGGATGGCCGAAGCTTTTCCTTTTGCAGGTACTACTTCAACGGGAACTCGATAAGTAGATCCACCTACACGTTTGGTTTCTGTGACTACATCGGGAGTTACCCCACGAACTGCCTGTCGCAAAACAGACAGCGGGTTCCTATTTGTCTTTTATCTAATCCGCTTCATAGCCTGATAAAAAATATGATAAGCAAGTGATTTTTTGCCGTTTTTGAGAATACGATCAACTAGCATGTTTACTAATCGATTGCGATAAATTGGATCCGATTCGATATTTCTAATTTTGTTCACTACACTGCTCCGATGTACCACGAGTTTACAACTATGTCAGACTTCAACCAATTTTTTTTTCCGGCGCTGTTTTAAACTACTATTTTGGCTTCTTTACTCCATATTGTAGAGTGGATCCGCCGGTTAGTGGGGGATCTCCCTCCAAACTGCACGTGCGACTTTCGCCGAATACAGCTTTCCATATGATTGAATAAGAACTACCGAAATGGTTTTCAACCAATTTTTCTTCGTTACGTAAATCATATTTCCTCATTACACATTGAGCATCCGTTTCCTTCTCTTTCACCGAGAAAGAAAAAATAGGTATGGGAAGGAAAAATCTTGCAATTCAGTTATCTTACTAGTAATGTCCGTAGGTTTCTCGATCTAATTGGTACATGTATACAAAGTCTCCGCCGAATCTCCGTAGTCGTAGCCCGAACCTGTTCCGGAAGGAAAAGACTTTTTAGGTGGGAGTCCAGGTAAAACTCAACTTAACCTATTGGAGTAAAATACCTTAGACACCAAGTTGTTTCACACAAATAGACGGGTAATAGTCAATCTTTGTAGTAGCAGGCTTCAGTCCCCCGGCAATACTGGGTCGGCTACACATTTAACATATCAGAACAACTGATATGGAATCATTGCGATGATACGAGTTGTGACAATGCTCTGCGACGCACTGGAACGCCCTTTTTTACGATCCTTTACTCCTACAGCATCTAGGGATCCTCTAACGATGTGATACCTAACGCCGGGTAGGTCTTTGACCCTTCCGCCTCTCACGAGGACCACCGAATGTTCCTGCGAATTGTGGCCAATACCTGGTATGTAAGCTGTTACCTCAAACTTGGAGGTTAATCGAACCCTGGCGACTTTACGTAGGGCAGAGTTGGGTTTTTTCGGTGTAGTTGTGAAATAGTCGACAGCTACAATGTCGCTGTCGCTATACAAAACCGTACGTGAGATTCTCACCTCATACGGCTCCTCGTCATTCAATTACTGTTGGAGGGATAACTCTTCCCAGTCCTTTCCCACTACAAGTACAAAAATCAATTTACGAAAAAAATCTCATCCTTTTTCCTTGTAAATTTATTCTCAAAGTTTCGCCTTTGCG